TAATCGTTTGGAAAGCTGAAGTCAATAAAGGAAGTATCGCGAAAAAATTAAAACCTCGAGCTCGAGGACGTAGTTATATGATAAAAAGACCCACTTCTCATATAAAAATAACATTGAAAGATATATCCTATTATAAACAAATAGCTAAAACATTCGATAATGGGGAAAAGTATTTACGTAGCAATTTTCGTTTAAAATCTAGTGGGGTAATATGGGACAAAAAATAAATCCACTTGGTTTCAGACTTGGGACAAGCCAAAAGCATTATTCCATTTGGTTTGCACAACCAAAAAATTATTCTGAGGGTCTGCAAGAAGATCAAAAAATACGGGATTGTATCAAGAATTATGCTCAAAAAAATATGAGAACAGCCTCTGGTGTCGAGGGAATTGCACGTATAGAAATTCAAAAAAGAATTGATTTAATCCAAGTCATAATCTATATGGGATTCCCAAAGTTATTAATAGAAAATAAACCACGAGGAATCAAAGAACTGCAAATGAATGTACAAAAAGAATTGAATTCTGTGAACCGAAAACTCAATATTACTATTACAAGAATTCGAAAACCTTACAGACATCCTAAATTTCTTGCAGAATTTATAGCGGGACAATTAAAAAATAGGGTTGCATTTCGAAAAGCAATGAAAAAGGCTATTAAACTAACAGAACAGGCTGGTACAAAAGGAATTCAAATACAAATTGCAGGACGTATCGGCGGAAAAGAAATTGCACGTGTCGAATGGATCAGAGAAGGTAGAGTTCCTCTACAAACCATTCGTGCTAAAATTGATTATTGCACCTATCCAGTTCGAACTATATATGGGTTATTGGGTATAAAAATTTGGATATTTATAGACGAGGAATAACAAACCTTTACTTGTCTTTCCGTTCTGTTCGATTCAATGATGAAACAAAAAATGATCAATTCTAATTCTATAAGGTTGAATAAAAATTTGATTGACTCCTTTTGATAGAATTGCTATGCTTAGTCCAAAAAGAACCCGATTCCGTAAACAACATAGAGGAAGAATGAAGGGAATATCTTGTCGAGGTAACCGTATTTGTGTTGGTCGATATGCTCTTCAAGCACTTGAACCCGCTTGGATCACACCTAGACAAATAGAAGCAGGGCGACTAGCAATGGGCCGAAATGTGCGTCGTGGTGGAAAGGTATGGATACGTATATTTGCAGACAAACCAGTTACAGTAAGATCTGCGGAAACACGTATGGGTTCGGGTAAAGGAAATCCCGAATATTGGGTAGCTGTTGTCAAACCAGGTCGAATACTTTATGAAATAAGCGGAGTAGCAGAAAAAGTCGCCAGAAAGGCTATCTCAATAGCGGCATCTAAAATGCCTATACGAACTCAATTTATTATTTCAGGATAGAAATGTAGAAACAAAAAAAATTTCTTAAAAAACCGCCAAATTTTTGTTTTGGACAAACAATATTTCTTTTTTTTTTCACCCTTGAAAAATGCAAAACTGATATGATTCAACCTCAGACCCATTTGAATGTAGCAGATAACAGCGGGGCTCGAGAATTGATGTGTATTCGAATCATAGGGGCTAGCAATCGCCGCTATGCGAATATTGGTGACATTGTTGTTGCTGTGATAAAAGAAGCAATACCAAATAATAATATGACCTTAGAAAGATCAGAAGTGATCAGAGCTGTAATTGTACGTACCCGCAAAGAACTTAAACGCGACAACGGCATGATAATACAATATGATGACAATGCTGCAGTTATTATTGATCAAAAAAGAAATCCAATAGGAACTCGAATTTTTGGTGCAATCGCCGAAGAGTTGAGAGACTTAAACTTTACTAAAATAGTTTCATTAGCTCCCGACGTATTATAAATCATGAAATGAAAATAGTCGAATATTGGAATAAAATACCTTTTTTTTTCGTAGATTGTGTATCACGTATATGCCTTTCCTTTTGAATTTCATAAATTCAAAAAATCAAAGAATCAAATAATAAACTAACAAAGCATGTTGATTATAGTCAAATTTGGAGGCACTGCTAAATTTAGTTCATCATGAGTAGGGACACCGTTGCTGATATAATAACCTCTATACGAAATGCTGACACGAATCGAAAGGGAACAGTTCGAATAATATCTACCAAAATAACGGAAACCCTTGTTACAATACTTTTACGAGAAGGTTTTATCGAAAACGCAAGGAAGCATCAGGAAGGAAACAAATATTTTTTGGTTTTAACTCTACGACATAGAAGGAATAGGAAAAGCTCATATAGAAAAATGTTAAATTTAAAGCAAGTAAGTCGCCCCGGCCTACGAATATATTCCACCTATCAAGGACTTCCGAGAGTTTTAGGTGGAATGGGAATTGCAATCCTTTCTACTTCTCAAGGTATAATAACAGACCGAGAAGCTCGACTAAAAGGAATTGGAGGAGAAATTCTATGTTATATATGGTAATCCCTCGAATATCAAAATTCGATCCAAAACTTCCCATTTTGGAAAA